TTGATATTATACGTTATAAGGAAAGGAAGACAAACTCGTGTTTAGTGAAAAATTGAATAAAATCTTTTTTTTTTTGAAGTTAGAAGGAACTTGCTATGAAAAAATAAAAAGTATTGGAATCTACACATTGATTCTTTTTTTTGAACCGTATGCGTCAAAAGGCGCCTGTACGGTTTCGAAGGGATACAATTTGACCCTAATCAACCGACTTTATCGAGAAAGATTACTTTTTTTAGGTCAAGAGGTTGATAGCGAGATCTCGAATCAACTTATTGGTCTTATGATATATCTCAGTATCGAGGATGATACCAAAGATCTGTATTTGTTTATAAACTCTCCTGGCGGATGGGTAATACCGGGGGTGGCTCTTTATGATACTATGCAATTTGTGCAACCAGATGTACATACAATATGCATGGGATCAGCTGCTTCAATGGGATCTTTTATCCTGGTCGGAGGGGAAATTACCAAACGTCTAGCATTCCCTCACGCTTGGCGCCAATGAGGCTTTTATTTGACAGAAAAAAGAAGACTATGCCTTCGCCATATGAAATATGAATATTAAGTAATAATAGCATGGCACTTTGAATTCGATATAAGAAATTTTGTTTTCAAAACATTAGATTATGTATCGAGAGAGTAATATGAGAAAAAGGTATTTCCGATTTTCTTATCGGAAGTCCAGTTCAGCGTCACAAACTTTTTTTCACAACAGAGGTCTCTTAACAATATTTATAGATATAGAGATATAGAGCGAAAAAAAAAACAAGATTCTTTTTTCCTTAGTTTATTTGATCAAATAAAAAAGCAACTTTGGGATTGCTGAATCACAGACAAATCACAGACAAAAAAATATAATAAATATATAAAGCAACGGAAATATATAAAGCAACGGAGCCATCATAGTATTTTTGAATTCCTCCGAAAGGAAGGGTGGTAAATTGATCATTTACCGATCGGGGTCTGATCGATCCTATTTTTTTCTTTATTTGATGTAAGGTAAGGGTCAATTTTATTGTAGAGCCGTATGCAATGCATAATGCCCGTACGGTTGTTCGATTCTATCTTTTTTTCTTGTTATTCTTTTATCTTTCTTTTATCTTCCCCTCATCATGCGAAATAGAGAAACCTTTTATTATCTTATATCATCAGGGTAATGATCCATCAACCTGCTGGTTCTTTTTCTGAAGTAGCAACGGGAGAATTCATCCTGGAAGTGGGAGAACTGCTGAAACTACGTGAAACCCTGACAAGGGTTTATGTACAAAGAACGGGCAAACCCCTATGGGTTGTCTCCGAAGACATGGAAAGAGATGTTTTTATGTCAGCAACAGAGGCCCAAGCTTATGGAATTGTTGATCTTGTAGCGGTTGAATGACAATAGCCCGGATTTGGCGTCAATTCGTGATTTGAAATTACCCCTGCCAAGTTTCATATTAATATTCTATGACTTTTATTTACTATTCTATTGAATAAAAGGAATTCATAATCATGCGGTTAGGATCGATCTAAACCAGCCTATTATGTATATGATTCAACATGCCAACGATTAAACAACTTATTAGAAATACAAGACAGCCAATTAGAAATGTCACAAAATCCCCCGCGCTTCGGGGATGCCCTCAGCGTCGAGGAACATGTACTAGGGTGTATGTGCGACTCGTTTAGATCATGAACTAGAACAAAGGAAAGAGAACAATGTTCGAATATCAATGATCAAATAGGATAGAACGGAAAAACGAACTACATTTCCTATCTAAAAATAAGAAAACGGATCATATCCCTTTTATTGTGTATGAAATTTATGGTTTATATTGGTGTAAATCCACTCACCTCAATTCAAGATGAGAAGCAATTCTCCATTGGTAGCAAATGGTTATCCATTAAGCGGAGGAAATCTTAGTTAATATAGACCCCTCTTGCAAGAACGGACTAACAAGGTCAGCTACCCAGCCAACCTTCATAATTAAATACCGTTACTGTATAGGTAGAGCTCGTTGTGAAAGACCTATTACTGGATAATTCATGGGTAGAGCCGAAGAATGTGAACTATACAAGTTAGCAATAACATTGATTAAATGAAGTAAAGGCTCCGGTGTATAGAGAAGACCTCACCGTTTAAGAAGTAACCATAGAAACGATGGAATCCACTATTTCTTTATCATTGCTATTTTTTTTTAATACCTAGTATAGTCCAATTTCATATTTCGAGGTGAAACGCCTATAAAAAATAAAAAATCGTGGTTGGGAAGGTTATAGTAGCCAAAGCCGTTGGAATTTTTAGTTTATACATTGGAAAAATCCGTTTTGTTATTAATATACTAGGAAAGGGGCAAAAGAATAACTGAAAGAAAGGAAATCTATTAGTTATTCGTGAAAGTTTCATTTATTCAATGACCAGAATTAGACGGGGATATATCGCTCGGAGACGTAGAACAAAAATTCGTTTATTTGCATCAAGCTTTCGGGGGGCTCATTCAAGACTTACTCGAACTATTACTCAACAAAAAATAAGAGCTTTGGTTTCGGCTCATCGGGATAGGGATAGGCAAAAAATAAATTTTCGTCGTTTGTGGATCACTCGAATAAATGCAGCAATTCGTGAAAGGGGGGTATGCTATAGTTATAGTAGATTAATAAACGGTCTGTACAAGAAACAGTTGCTTCTTAATCGTAAAATACTTGCACAAATAGCTATATCAAATAGGAATTGTCTTTATATGATTTCCAATGAGATCATAAAAGAAGTAGGTTGGAAGGAATCCACCGATTAAACGGAGTTGCCCGGAGAATGAACTCCGGGAAGGTCGAATAAAATGAATAGAATATGATAAAATATGAGAAAGTAGTCAAAATAAATATGAATCAACACGTTCAATAAAAAAATTTCTTCTTCCCAGATTATTATTTTTTTCTTACGACACGAGAATTCAATCCGGATTATTGGATTTTTCCAACAAAATATCAATCCCCGTTTGAGTTCGGATGGGAATTAGAATTCAAGTGAAGAAAGAGTAAACCTATCTTTTTCTGGCTCTAAGACTAGGAGTTCTAGTGGTCGACTCGGTTCTTTCAAATTGTTTCTCATTATTAAGAAAAGGTAACAAAGATAAAATACGAGCTTGTTTTATAGCAATAGTAATTAATCGTTGTTGTTTCAAGGTCAATCTATTCACTCGTCTAGATAATATTTTTCCCTGTTCACTAATAAATCGACTAATTAAACTCATGTTTTTATAATCAATTCGATCCCCCGATTGGATCGGGGGCAAACGCCTACGAAAAGATCGCTTGGATTTAAGAAAAGTTCGCTTGGATTTATCCATGGTTTGGTTAGTTTATTTCTTATCCCTAAAATCCTATTTCAGCCGTATCTCTAATTAGAATAAAAAAATAGGATTTGGTTTGTTTATAATTATCTTTAACTATGTTAAATATGTTATATATATATAATGTCATTTTTTCCGTTTCCTTGTAAGATAAGGGCGCAGGTGCTCGGTTCGATCTATTTCTTTACCTCCCCGTGAATCGTATGTTTGTAACAATATGGACAGAATTTTAGCAACTCCAATCGATTAGGCGTATTGTGCCGGTTCTTTTGAGTAATATATCTGGAAATGCCCGTTGATGCCTTATTAACATTAACACCGTTTCGAACACAAGCGGTACATTCCAAAAGAACCGGTATTCGCGCATCTTTACCCTTGGCCATGAACCTCCTTTGGATTTTTCATTTACTCAACTCTTCCTCTTTCAATCCGAAACGAAAAAGAAGAAAGGAAGGAAAAAACAAAATAGAATTTGTAACTTGCTATCCTCTTATGCAAGATTTCACTACAATCAATATAGCAAATAAGATAGAAAGATTTCAAAACTAGATTTCAAATCACAGTACAGTATTTCATATAAGTATCTTGTATAATACTCTTTCCCTAGAACCACAGTTTGTATTCTACTTCCATAGAAATTTCATATTAATTTAATTCCAACCTGAACCCGAGTCTCGCAGCTGTTGAATGCACTTTTATTCTTTCTCTTTCCTCCCTTATTCTAAAAAAGGGAAAAAAGAGAAAAGAGGGGGCTGGTATTTTATTTAATTGTATCTCTAATCTTCTTTATTCCTTCCCACGTCAATAACTAGAATGAAAAAAAGGGGAACGTCAACGCATCCGGGAAAAAACGATTAATCTCTATCAATAAACCTGCCAAAGAACCGAACCATAGAGTACTTAGTACCGGTGCCACGGAAAGATATGTTTTTAGATCTCGCATTGAAAAACCTCCTTCATTTTATTGTAATACAGAAACATATTGAAATGTACAATCATCCAGTAAATAAGATTTACTTTTTGTTAAATACAGAAAAAACGTCCTTTCTTCCCCAATATTTCCCCAAAAGACTCATTTATTTTTCCTAGGAGTTCCATTCCATTTTTCATATAGATAGAAGTATTTTACTATTATTATATGTTAAATGAGACCAAAAAGACGAAATGGACATAAAAATTCTAGATTTTAATAGAGGAGATAACGATGTGGAAAACAAGACAAGAATTCTCTACAATGACACTGTAGACCAATGGAAGGGATGTAGCGCAGCTTGGTAGCGCGTTTGTTTTGGGTACAAAATGTCACGGGTTCAAATCCTGTCATCCCTACCTATTACTGCTCAAAGGAGCCGTAACGAGGGATTTTTTGAGATCAATTCACATTTGAGATCAATTCACATTGGGCATATCATATATAATCTTTCATTGTTATGATACTATATAGTGTATGCATACAAGATGTATTGGGGCCAATCCTTTTCTTTACAGTCTTATCTTTTATGATAAGAAAGCGCTCTTAGTTCAGTTCGGTAGAACGTGGGTCTCCAAAACCCGATGTCGTAGGTTCAAATCCTACAGAGCGTGATTCGGATCTTCTTCGATCGAATTCGGCTGAAGCACTAACTGGAACAGCAATCTGAATTTGACCTCCTGGATATTAAAGAAAGGAGG